ATGATAAAAATAAGAAGGTAATCCGCATTTCGACAACCCCAGATATTCCTTGAATATGTATACATTTTTTTAGAAGAGATTAGACGAAATAAAAAAATTGAAGTTTAACCAGCCAGAATAAAGGAAGGAGGTTTCATTCATATCTTATTATGGATGGTATAAATAACAAAATTTATAAATACAATAATATAGCTATTCATTGAGATTGAGAATCTCAATTTTGAATGATACTTATTTCGGATGAGCCAAGCCAATAGGATGAACTGAAAAAGTTCTGCATCATTAACTATGTAAGATACACATCAACATCAATTAGATATCCGGCTCCGCAAAATAAAAAGTACGATCAAAGAAATGAAGAAAATAGAAATACCAAAAAATACAAAAAAACGGACCAGATTTTTTTGTAATATATCTGAGATGAATTTTTACTATTCCCAACCTCTGAATTCGCCTAGATTCAACTTTTTGGTCTTTCAACCAACAAATTTAACCATTTGAATATTGTTGAAATATTAACATTCTTTTTGGAGCGCAGAAAAAAGCGAAACAAAATCGAATAATTCATTTACATACTTTATATACCTAGAATATACATCTATTCTTTCTTCATCTAGAAAGAGAATATCTGCGGATACCTAGATAAATTATGTATGATAATCAACACCACTAATAAATATATATCTATTCCCAAAATTCATAAAAATGAATATGGGAATAGATACTCATACAAATGAATCGCCGGGAACCAGATTTGAACTGGTGACACGAGGATTTTCAGTCCTCTGCTCTACCGGCTGAGCTATCCCGACCATTCTTGACGCACTATCCTCATTTTAAGAAATTAGTTGAGTCTATGTCAACTAAAAAAAAAAAAGAGGATATAGGATAAAAAATTAGAGAATAACAAGGGCTTTTGGGGATAGAGGGACTTGAACCCTCACGATTTCTAAAGTCGACGGATTTTCCTCTTACTAAAAATTTCATTGGTGTCGGTATTGACATGTAGAATGGGACTCTATCTTTATTCTCGTCTGATTAATCTTTTCTTCAAAAGATCCATCAAACTATGTTGGAGTGACTGATTTGATCAATGAATATTACATTTTTTCTTCAAGTTGGAATTCATTTGATTGACATCTTTTGTGATCGAAATCGAATCAAAATATTTCCAAATATAAGTTTAGAATTTTCATTAATCAACTGAAATAGTATTTCAGTAAATATATATATAAATATATATGTTTATCCTTGATCCTTTCTAGAATTTTGATAGAAGGATTCATTTCCTACTGCGAAAGGAAATGTTGTCAACTCCATTTGTTAGAACAGCTTCCATTGAGTCTCTGCACCTATCCTTTTTTGTTTAATTTTAACTTTCTGAACTTTGATTTTTTTGTTTTCGGAAAGCAGGATTTGGCTCAGGATTGCCCATTGTGAATTCCAGGGTTTCTCTGAATTTGAAAGTTTTCACTTGGTAAGTTTCCATACCAAGGCTCAATCCAATTAAGTCCGTAGCGTCTACCAATTTCGCCATATCCCCCCCTTTTTTTTCTTTGAGATTGAGATCTCATTAGGATGTTTTTTCATTTGTATTATGAGAATGTAATACCTATTCCCATTTTGAAAAAAAAAAAGTTTCCTTCTATCATTGTTTACTTGATTTTCTTTCATCTATATTGGATAGCCATATTTGGTCGAATCAGAAATGATTCTATTATCTCTGTATTCGCAATTCAATATAGAGAGATATATACCACATATCTATCTCTTTTTTATCTCCCCCCTTCTATCATTTTTTGATAGAATTTGGAATACTCGAACGTTCGATTCTTTTTCTTTTTTCCTTAGAGCGGACAGATACCGACCCTATCATTCTAATATAATAACAAAACTAAAAGCAAAAATCCATTTATTAATTTCTAATTACTTTTATATATATTTTAAATTTCTTTTGATATGATAATCCATCCAATTTTTTAGAATTCTAATGTAGAATTCTATTCTATACATTATTCTATACATTATATTAATTATATTATTTAATATATATAAATTACTTTGTCCTGTAATCTAATTATAATTAAGAATATTATATTATAATATTCTTTTCAATTTGAAATAGTATTTTACATATCTATTATATTTAGATTATATTTATTATTATTATTTATATATATATTTAAATTAGAAGGTATTCTAATTCTAGAATTCTTAATAATATATATATATTATTGAATTTTTAGAGATGAAAACTATAGTTATGAAGAGCTAATTAATAAACATAAACAATTAATAAGTAATATCCCAGTAGTTTATGAAAGAATTCATATGCATGCACAATTTGTGTTATGTGAGCCCGCTTAGCTCAGAGGTTAGAGCATCGCATTTGTAATGCGATGGTCATCGGTTCGACTCCGATAGCCGGCTTTTCTCTATTTATTTTGATTTTTTACATAATGGAGAATGTCTTTTTTTTTTTATTTTCTATTCTATATTA